ATAACCAACTTATTGCTTCGTATTGTCAAGATCCCAAGAAACAGTCACTATATGGGTGGATCGATCATATAGTTGTAGCAACTGAAATTTTTTCCATAAAAAAGAAATCTGATTATGGGCTGTGAAGCAAAAATAAAGGGATGTGGATAAATGGAAGGATGATAGAAAGAGAGAACAAAAATATCAATGATATATGATTCCAATATGTATGGTCTATGAATCAACTCATAAAAGGCAGTGTGATAAAGCATTAATACTGATATAATCAATACTGATATAAATATATAAATGAAATATAAATAAATAAAATAATATAAAAAAAAGAAAAAAAAAAATAATAAAGAATAAAGAGCCTCGGGTTAATAAAAACTGAGGAGATTGACTCGGGAACGAATTTTGCCGGAAGCTCCATTGCAGAGTTCAGGCCTAACCATTAATGGAGAAGCTATGGGAACGACGAAACCTGTGACTGCATAGGATTCTATTGAAAACGAATCCTAATAATTCATTGGGTGGGATGGCGGAACGAACCAAGAAAAAATTGATTTATTCTGAGAGGTGTCATGAATTGACTGACACTACGAATGAAAGAGTCAATATTCGCCCGCGAAATCTTTATTTATTGGATTACAATTTTTGGCGCGATTCGATAGAGGTAAAAATAAGGATTCATTATATTCTACGTTATATTCTAAAAAAAGAAGCATTTTTTATATTTTCTATATCTAATAATATACACGTCTAGCTGTATATTTTGTATATACATCTTCCTTTGTAACAAATTAAATATCAATAAATGCCATTCATTACTTATAATTACTTATATTATATTAATTATTATATTAATTATTATAAATATAATAATTTATTATTATTATATTTATAATAATTATACATGCGTATCTGTAATATTATTGAATCGTTTCATTCGCGAGGAGCTGGATGAGAAGAAACTCTCATGTCCGGTTCTGCAATAGAGATGGAATTAAGAAACAACCATCAACTATAACCCCAAAAGAACCAGATTTCGTAAACAACATAGAGGAAGAATGAAGGGAATATCTTATCGAGGCAATCATATTTGTTTCGGCGGATACGCTCTTCAGGCGCTTGAACCCGCTTGGATCACAGCTAGACAGATAGAAGCGGGGCGGAGAGCAATGACACGATATGCGCGTCGTGGTGGAAAAATATGGGTACGTATATTTCCCGACAAACCTGTTACAGTAAGACCTACGGAAACACGTATGGGTTCGGGAAAGGGATCCCCCGAATATTGGGTATCTGTTGTTAAACCGGGTCGAATACTTTATGAAATGGGCGGAGTATCAGAAACTATAGCCAGAGCAGCTATTTCAATAGCTGCGTGCAAAATGCCTATACGAACTCAATTTGTTATTTCACGATAGGGATGTAGAACTAAACAAAAGGGATATTGAGGATGAAAAAACAACCGCAGGTTTATTCTGGACGGACAATATTTCTTTTTTTCCTTCATCCTTTGCATTGAAATAACAGATTCAAATAAAAAATATATGATTCAACCTCAGACCCTTTTGAATGTAGCGGATAACAGCGGAGCTCGAGAATTGATGTGTATTCGAATCATAGGAGCTGGTAATCACCGATATGCTCATATTGGTGACGTTATTGTTGCTGTAATCAAAGAAGCAGTGCCAAATATGCCTCTAGAAAGATCAGAAGTCATTAGAGCTGTAATTGTACGTACATGTAAAGAACTCAAACGTGACAACGGTATGATAATACGATATGATGACAATGCAGCGGTCGTCATTGATCAAGAAGGAAATCCAAAAGGAACTCGAGTTTTTGGTGCGATCGCTCGGGAATTGAGACAGTTGAATTTTACTAAAATAGTTTCATTAGCTCCCGAGGTATTATAAATACTAGTAGATGACACTATGATATAGTAGGCTATCTGAAATAGATCAAATTAATAGATTGTGTCTCACGCATATACTTTTTAAAATTTAATAATTCAAAAAAAAAAAAAAAAGAAAAAAGGAAACATGTTGATTATATCAAAATTAGGAGGCACAAAAAATTATAGTTCGTTATGGGTAGGAACACTATTGCCGATATAATAACTTCTATAAGAAATGCTGACATGAATAAAAAAGGAACGGTTCGAATAACATCTACTAATACCACCGAAAACATTGTTAAAATACTTCTACGAGAAGGTTTTATTGAAAATGTTCGGAAACATCAGGAAAATAACAAATATTTCTTGGTTTCAACCCTGCGACATAGAAAGACTAGGAAAGGAATATATAGAACCGTTTTAAAGTGTATCAGCCGACCCGGTTTACGAATTTATTCCAACTATCAACGAATTCCTAAGATTTTAGGTGGAATGGGAATTGTAATTCTTTCTACTTCTCAAGGTATAATGACAGATCGAGAAGCTCGACTAGAAAGAATTGGAGGAGAAATTTTGTGTTATATATGGTGATCCTCCTCCTCTGGTATCCTAATTTTATCTCTAACTTCCCATTTGTGAAATAGAGAGGAAAAGTGAGTTATATACCTCTTCCTTCATTAGTTGATACTTCAAGGGGGTTACCTGGAATGAAAGAACAAAAATTGATTCATGAAGGTTTAATTACTGAATCACTTCCCAACGGTATGTTCCGGGTCCGTTTAGATAATGAAGATCTAATTCTAGGTTATGCTTCAGGGAGGATCCGGCGCAGTTTTATACGGATACTACCAGGAGATAGAGTAAAAATTGAAGTAAGTCGTTATGATTCAACCAGAGGACGTATAATTTATAGACTTCGCAACAAAGATTCGAACGATTAGGTGATTTTTTAAACATTCCTTTCATGGGGACACAATTCGAAGTTAAAAAAAAAATATTCAAGAAACTTATTTTCTTCAAAAGAGTAGATTCAGAATTAAGGTAAGGAATAAGAAATATGAAAATAAGGACTTCTGTTCGTAAAATTTGTGAAAAATGTCGACTGATCCGTAGGCGCGGACGAATTATAGTGATTTGTTCCAATCCGAGACATAAACAGAGACAAGGGTAATCTTTCTAAAAAAGAACTTTCTTTTCTAAAGGGGAGGACCCATGTAAGAATAAAAGATCTGTTTTAACATGAAATGGATATCTCCGTATCTTTTCTTTCTGTATATTTCTGACTCATATTTATGAGACGATAAAATATGACAAAAGCTATACCAAGAATTGGTTCACGTAGGAATGGACGTATTGGTTCACGTAAGAATGGACGTAGAATACCAAAAGGAGTTATTCATGTTCAAGCGAGTTTCAACAATACCATTGTAACTGTTACAGATGTACGAGGTCGGGTGGTTTCTTGGGCCTCCGCAGGTACTTCTGGATTCAAAGGCACAAGAAGAGGTACACCCTATGCTGCTCAAGCCGCAGCGGTAAATGCTATTCGTACAGTAGTGAATCAGGGTATGCAACGGGCAGAAGTTATGATAAAGGGCCCTGGTCTCGGAAGAGATGCAGCATTACGAGCCATTCGTAGAAGTGGTATACTATTAAGTTTAGTACGTGATGTAACACCTATGCCACATAATGGGTGTCGACCTCCTAAAAAAAGACGTGTGTAGAAATAAGAATTAAACAGATTTCAAGAGAAATAAATGATTCAATGATCTGATCAAATATTATAATAATACTTATTATAGTATGGTTCGAGAGGAAGTAGTAGGATCCACTCGAACACTACGGTGGAAATGTGTTGAATCAAGAGTAGACAGTAAGCGTCTTTATTATGGTCGTTTCATTCTGTCCCCGCTTATGAAAGGTCAAGCCGATACCATAGGTATTGCCATGCGAAGGGCTTTACTTGGAGAAATAGAAGGAACATGTATCACACGTGCAAAATCTGAGAAAGTAGCACATGAATATTCTACGATAGTAGGTATTGAAGAATCAGTACATGAAATTTTACTAAATTTGAAAGAAATTATATTGAGAAGTAATCTGTATGGAGTTATAGACGCATCCATCTGCGTCAGGGGGCCTAGATACGTAACCGCTCAAGATATCATCTCACCACCTTACGTGGAAATAGTTGACACGACACAACATATAGCTAACCTGACGGAACCAATTGATTTGTGTATTGAATTAAAAATCAAGAGAGATCGCGGATATCGTATGAAATCCGCAAATAACTCTCAAGATGGAAGTTATCCTATAGATGCTGTATCCATGCCTGTTCGAAATGCGAATCATAGTATTCATTCTTATGGGAATGGGAATGAAAAACAAGAGATACTTTTTCTAGAAATATGGACGAATGGAAGTTTAACTCCTAAGGAAGCACTTTATGAAGCTTCTCGTAATTTGATTGATTTATTTATTCCTTTTCTACATGCGGAGGAAGAGGACATTAATTTCGAAGAAAATAAAAACAGGTTTCCTCTACCCCTTTTTACCTTTCAAGATAGATTAACTAATCTAAAGAAAAACAAAAAAGGAATTCCATTGAAATGTATTTTTATTGACCAATCAGAATTGCCTTCCAGGACCTATAACTGTCTCAAAGGGTCCAATATACATACATTATCGGACCTTTTGAATAACAGTCAAGAGGATCTTATGAGAATTGAATTTTTTCGAATAGAAGATGTAAAACAGATATTGGACACTCTACAGAAGTATTTCGCAATTGATTTATCTAAGAATAAGTTTTAATTTTAAATCCATTGTAATTATTTCATCTTCTTTTTATAATAGAAAAAAAATTAGAAAGAAAAAAAGAATAAAATTAGTTTTTAATCTTTGGCACGATCCGTATTTTCCCGGAATGGATCATAATAAAATTAAATTAATGTCTCTAGGGAATAATCACTTCAAAGTAAATCTTTCCTAGATACCTACATCATGGTATTTAACAGTTGAATCAATTTGAAAAAGACCTAAAGTTAGGGATTTATCAATAGGTAATGTTGCTCCAATACCTAACCAAAGAGCTACTACGGTACCGATCAAA